TGTACCTAATAAAAAAGAATTTTTAGTAATTGGTAAATGTTTTGTTAAACCTCCCATAAGCACCATATTCTGACTTTTTTTTGGACAATATCCAACAAGAGTTTCCATTGAATGAATAACAGATCCCGATCCTAAAAACAATAATGCTTTGGAATAAGCATGAGTAATCAAATGAAATAAAGCACTGCGATAAGACCCCATACCTAGAGCTAACATCATATAACCCAGTTGAGACATTGTGGAATAAGCTAAACCCCTCTTAATGTCTTTTTGAGCAATAGCTAAAGTAGCTCCTAAAAAAACTGTTATTATCCCTATCAAAGAGATAAAATTCATTATGTGGGGTATGACTATGAAAAGAGGCATAAGTCGAGCTACAAGAAAAATTCCCGCTGCTACCATCGTAGCAGCATGTATAAGGGCCGAAATAGGAGTTGGCCCTTCCATTGCATCAGGTAACCATACATGAAGGGGAAATTGTGCAGATTTCGCAATCGCACCGGCAAATAATAGAATAGCGCACAAAGTAACAAATAAAAAATTGACCTCATTATTAGAAATCAAGTTATTGAATATTTGGAATAAATCACGAAATTCGAAACTCCCCGTTATCCAATAAAACCCTAAAATGCCTAATAATAAACCAAAATCGCCGACACGATTAGTTACAAACGCCTTTTGACAAGCCTTTGCTGCAACAGGTCGTGTGAACCAAAATCCTATTAATAGATACGAACATACTCCAACTAATTCCCAAAAAATATAAATTTGTATCAAATTTGAACTAGTAACTAATCCCAACATGGAAGTACTGAAAAAACTCATATAAGCAAAAAATCTCAAATATCCGTGGTCATGAGACATATAATTATCACTATAAATAAGAACCATAATTCCAACAGTAGTGATTAATATTAACATAATAGAAGTAAGCGGGTCGATCAAGTATCCGAATTCTAAAGAAAAATCATTATTGATAATCCAAGACCATACATATTGATAGACATAACTGCTATTTATTTGCTGAATAGACAGATTCATGGAAAAAATCATGACTATACTTAACAATAAAACGCTCTGAAAAGACCACATACGACGAAGACTTTTTGTTGCCGTCGGAAAAAGAAGAAGTCCCAACCCTATTAACATAGGAACTGGAAGTGGAAGGAAAGGTATTATCCACGCATATTGATATGTCTGTTCCATAAAAAAAGTTTTTTATTCTTAATTAATTGTTTCCGATTCACCGGATCTTACCTCGTTCGAAAAAAGTCAATAAAAAATCAAGATATGCACTAACTTATTTAATAATTTAAAATAATTTTAGATTAGTATTTCTTCTGAGTCTTTTCAAAATCGTTCAAATATTCAAAACAAGAAGTTACAATTGGTCAAATGAGATGACGAAGTTAGATATAAAACTGAATACTTATAACCTGAAAATGCAAATCTAAATTATTATTACGAGAATTTCTCGTAATAATAATTTAGATTCATAGAGCAAGGATAAAAAATTACGCTAAAAAGAGTACTTGATGCTGATATGAATTATAGGATTAACTAAGGTCATCGGTCTAATGAAATAAAAACTCTTGAGTTTAGTTAGTTTCTTTCAACGCATTAACTAATTCATTATGGGATTGATTGTTTTCCATTTCAATCAAAACGATTTCTTAGTAAACGTTAGAATATTATAGATCTAAAATGAGCTTTTTTTATCGAGAAAGGGTAAAAATCGACTGAGATATTTTTTTATCAAACCACGTATCCTTTAACAGATTTATTAGTAATCTCATTTGAATTTTAAAATTGAATTTAGGTGTATTCTTTTGTCGAGTTTGACTAAAAAAAGACTCAAGTTTTTTATTAGGCAAAAGTTTACAATTGAGGTATTTTATTACGTGTAAATAAAGTCTAGAATGACGAAAATCAAGATCTTTTAGGTTCTTTCTTCATTTTATTAAACTTAATTATTTCATTAAGTTTCATTTCTATGACCTAGCAGATTCTAAAGATATAAATTTGAGAGGAGAACTAAGAGTTCCAAACCCAAAATTATTGGTTTGACAAATATTGTCTGGAATCAAAATTTTATTATTTCGAGTAATTTTTGATCCAATTTAATGGATCTTTCACATATCTATATTTCTTTTTTATGAACAGAATACTATTTATAGAAAAAATAGATAATGAATAAGAAATAATAATTTGTTTTGAATAATAGATGTCTTTCACATCCAACTATAACAATGATTTTCAAATGGCAGTTCCAAAAAAACGTACTTCTATATCAAAAAAGCGTATTCGTAAAAATATTTGGAAAAGGAAAGGATATTGGGCGGCGTTAAAAGCTTTGTCATTAGGGAAATCTCTTTCTACTGGGAATTCAAAAAGTTTTTTTGTACGACAAACAAATAAGTCCTAAAATATTGGAATAATCGGAATGGATTTGACTCAAAATTTTGGCTCAATACTTTTCAATATGAAATAGACCGGGTTT